GCTAGCGTAGCTTAATTAAAGCATAACACTGAAGATGTTAAGATGAGCCCTAAAAAGCTCCGCCCGCACAAAGGCTTGGTCCTGACTTTACTATCAACTTTAGCCAAATTTACACATGCAAGTATCCGCCCCCCTGTGAGAATGCCCCACAGCTCCCTGCCCGGGAGCAAGGAGCTGGTATCAGGCACACATCTGTAAGCCCATGACACCTTGCTTAGCCACACCCTCAAGGGAACTCAGCAGTGATAAACATTAAGCCATAAGTGAAAACTTGACTTAGTTAAAGCTAAGAGGGCCGGTAAAACTCGTGCCAGCCACCGCGGCTATACGAGAGACCCAAGTTGATACCATTCGGCGTAAAGAGTGGTTATGGAAAATAAAGACTAAAGCCGCACACCTTCAAAGCTGTTATACGCATCCGAAGGTTAGAAGATCAACCACGAAGGTAGCTTTACAACCCCTGACCCCACGAAAGCTCTGGCACAAACTGGGATTAGATACCCCACTATGCCTAGCCCTAAACCTTGGTAATATATCACACACCCCACCCGCCTGGGAACTACGAGCACCAGCTTAAAACCCAAAGGACTTGGCGGTGCTTTAGACCCCCCTAGAGGAGCCTGTTCTAGAACCGATAACCCCCGTTCAACCTCACCCTTCCTTGTTTATCCCGCCTATATACCGCCGTCGTCAGCTTACCCTGTGAAGGCCTAAAAGTAAGCACAACTGGCACAACCCAAAACGTCAGGTCGAGGTGTAGCGTATGGAGGGGGAAGAAATGGGCTACATTCCCTATATTAGGGAACACGAACGGCGCACTGAAACACGCGCCTGAAGGAGGATTTAGTAGTAAGCGGAAAATAGCGTGTTCCACTGAAATCGGCCCTGAAGCGCGCACACACCGCCCGTCACTCTCCCCAAGCCTATCACTTTAAATAATTAAAAACCCAAAAATCGCGGAGGGGAGGCAAGTCGTAACATGGTAAGGGTACCGGAAGGTGCACTTGGTAATATCAGGGTGTAGTTAAAATAGAATAACACTTCCCTTACACTGAAGAGACACCCGTGCAAATCGGATCACCCTGACGCCCAACAGCTAGCCCACAAACACAACAACAACCAACCATTATTTATAACCCCAGATGCACAAGTGTTTTAATTAAACAAACCATTTTTCCCCTTTAGTATGGGCGACAGAAAAAGGACTTAGGAGCAATAGAGAAAGTACCGCAAGGGATCGCTGAAAGAGAAATGAAACAACCCAGTGAAGCTAAGTAAAGCAGAGATTTAATCTCGTACCTTTTGCATCATGATTTAGCCAGCGTGACCCAAGCAAAGAGTGCTTTAGTTTGACACCCCGAAACTAGGGGAGCTACTCCAAGACAGCCTATTTATAGGGCGAACCCGTCTCTGTGGCAAAAGAGTGGAATGAGCTTTGAGTAGAGGTGATAAACCTACCGAACCTAGTTATAGCTGGTTGCCCGAGAAATGGATAGAAGTTCAGCCCCTCAGATTCTTTATTCACCTCAGTATTACCCCACCTGATAACACAAGAAGCTGTGAGAGTTATTCAAAGGGGGTACAGCCCCTTTGAAACAAGATACAACTTTTCCGGGAGGAAAAAGATCATAATTAAATAAAGGTAAGTATTTGGGTGGGCCTAAAAGCAGCCATCCCAATAGAAAGCGTTATAGCTCAAATACATAACTACCCCTCTCTATCCTGATCATTAATTCTTACTCCCCCCTTCCCTACCGGGCCATCCCATGCAAACATGGGAGGGACCCTGCTAATATGAGTAATAAGAGAGCCAAGCCTCTCTCCTTGCACACATGTAATTCGGAACGAACCCGCACCGAGCATTAACGACCCCAAACGAAGAGGGACCTGAACAACAACCCAAACAACCAGAAAAGAATTCAAACATAAACCGTTAACCCCACACAGGTGTGCACCTCAGGAAAGACTAAAAGAAAGAGAAGGAACTCGGCAAACAAATCAAGCCTCGCCTGTTTACCAAAAACATCGCCTCTTGCAAAGCTAAAGAATAAGAGGTCCCGCCTGCCCTGTGACTATTAGTTTAACGGCCGCGGTATTTTGACCGTGCAAAGGTAGCGCAATCACTTGTCTTTTAAATGAAGACCTGTATGAATGGCACAACGAGGGCTTAACTGTCTCCTCTTTCAAATCAATGAAATTGATCTCCCCGTGCAGAAGCGGGGATATAAACATAAGACGAGAAGACCCTATGGAGCTTTAGACACCAAAGAAGATCCTGTCAAATAACCCCCCACAAGGGCCTGAACTAATGGAATCCTTCCCTAATGTCTTTGGTTGGGGCGACCGCGGGGAAACAAAAAACCCCCACGTGGAAAGGGAGCACCCCCTCCTACAACTAAGAGCCGCGGCTCTAATTAACAGAATATCTGACCAGTAAGATCCGGCAATGCCGATCAACGGACCGAGTTACCCTAGGGATAACAGCGCAATCCCCTTTTAGAGCCCATATCGACAAGGGGGTTTACGACCTCGATGTTGGATCAGGACATCCTAATGGTGCAGCCGCTATTAAGGGTCCGTTTGTTCAACGGTTAAAGTCCTACGTGATCTGAGTTCAGACCGGAGTAATCCAGGTCAGTTTCTATCTATGGTGTGCTCTTTTCTAGTACGAAAGGACCGAAAAGAAGAGGCCCCTGCTCTAAGCAAGCCTCACCCCCACCTAATGAAGACAACTAAAATAGGCAAGAGGACATACCCCCCATGCCTAAGAGAACGGCATGTTGGGGTGGCAGAGCCCGGTGAATGCAAAAGACCTAAGCCCTTTTTACAGAGGTTCAAGTCCTCTCCTTAACTATGATCTCAGTCCTTATTACCCATGTTCTTAACCCCTTGGCCTTCATTGTCCCCATCCTCTTAGCCGTCGCCTTCCTCACGCTTCTAGAACGTAAGGTACTAGGGTACATACAACTACGAAAAGGTCCAAATATTGTGGGGCCCTACGGGCTGTTACAGCCTATCGCCGATGGTGTGAAACTCTTTATCAAAGAGCCCGTTCGCCCCTCCACTTCCTCTCCCGTGCTTTTCCTCCTCGCCCCCTTACTCGCACTGACGCTTGCCTTGACCCTTTGAGCCCCCATGCCTCTCCCGTATCCAGTCATTGACTTGAACCTTGGAATCCTATTTATTTTGGCCCTATCAAGCCTCGCTGTCTACTCCATTCTAGGTTCAGGCTGAGCATCAAATTCAAAATATGCCCTCATTGGGGCCCTCCGGGCTGTAGCCCAAACCATTTCATATGAAGTTAGTCTAGGCCTGATCCTACTAAGTACTATTATTTTTACAGGGGGTTTTACCCTGCAGACCTTCAACATTGCCCAAGAGAGCATCTGAATACTACTTCCAGCTTGACCACTCGCCGCAATATGATATATTTCAACCCTTGCAGAGACAAACCGTGCACCTTTTGACCTTACTGAGGGCGAATCCGAACTAGTCTCTGGCTTTAATGTCGAATATGCAGGCGGCCCATTCGCCCTATTTTTCTTGGCCGAGTATGCTAATATCCTGCTTATAAATACGCTTTCCGCCACCCTCTTCTTGGGAGCCTCTCATCTTCCTATACTACCTGAGCTCACCGCAGTAAACCTAATAACCAAAGCGGCCCTTCTATCTGTCCTATTTTTATGAGTCCGAGCCTCCTACCCACGATTCCGCTACGATCAGCTCATACACTTAATTTGAAAAAACTTCCTCCCACTTACACTGGCCCTGGTTATCTGACACCTTGCCCTCCCCATTGCATTTGCTGGCTTGCCACCCCAGCTATAGATAAGAAGCCGTGCCTGAAGTAAAGGGCCACTTTGATAGAGTGACTTATGGGGGTTCAAATCCCCCCAGCTTCTTAGAAAAGGAGGACTCGAACCCCGCCTAAGGAGAACAAAACTCCTGGTGCTCCCACTACACTATTTCCTAGTAAAGTCAGCTAATTCTAAGCTCTTGGTCCCATACCCCAAACACGAAGGTTAAAATCCCTCCTTTACTAATGAACCCCTACATCTTAACCGCCTTACTATTTGGTATTGGTTTAGGAACTACTGCCACCTTCGCAAGCTCCCACTGACTACTAGCCTGAATGGGCCTGGAAATAAATACCCTTGCCATCATTCCTCTAATAGCTCAACATCACCACCCCCGAGCAGTTGAAGCTGCCACTAAATATTTCTTAATTCAAGCTGCCGGGGCAGCTATACTGCTCTTTGCCAGCACCACCAACGCTTGATTAACTGGACAATGGGACCTTTTGCAAATTGCCCACCCTTTCCCAACTGCTCTTATCACTTTGGCCCTCGCACTAAAAGTGGGACTTGCACCCGTACACTCATGACTACCTGAGGTACTTCAAGGCCTGGACCTAACCACAGGACTTATTCTGTCAACCTGACAAAAACTTGCCCCATTTGCCTTGTTAGTCCAAACCCCCTGTGCCAACACCACCCTACTAGTTATCCTCGGACTTACCTCAACCATTGTGGGAGGTTGAGGAGGCTTAAACCAAACCCAGCTTCGCAAAATTCTTGCCTACTCCTCCATCGCACACCTCGGCTGAATAGTAATTGTGCTACAATTCTCCCCCTCCTTGACTATTTTAACACTACTCACATATTTCATTATAACATTTTCAGCATTTCTTATATTTAAACTTAATAAAGCAACTAGCATTAATGCTCTAGCAACCTCATGAACAAAGGCCCCCACCCTAACCGCCCTTGCACCCCTTCTATTACTATCCTTAGGAGGCCTTCCCCCACTTACAGGCTTTATGCCAAAGTGACTTATCCTTCAAGAACTTGCTAAACAGGATCTTGCCCCCGCCGCAACACTGGCCGCGATAACCGCCCTCCTTAGCCTATACTTTTATCTGCGACTATCATATGCAATGGCACTCACTATTTCACCAAATAACCTAACCGCAATCTCCCCATGACGCCTCCCCTCCTTACAACTAACACTACCGCTTGCTACCTCAACCATAGCTACGCTACTGCTTCTACCCCTAACGCCCGCCGCAATAGCACTAATAATCCTCTAAGGGACTTAGGTTAAGACAAGACCAACGGCCTTCAAAGCCCTAAGTGAGGGTGGAAGTCCCCCAGTCCCTGATAAGACTTGCGGGACACTACCCCACATCTCCTGTATGCAAAACAGGTACTTTAATTAAGCTAAAGCCTTACTAGAAGGACAGGCCTCGATCCTGCAAGATCTTAGTTAACAGCTAAGCGCTCAAACCAGCGAGCATCCATCTATCTTTCCCCCGCCTGAAAGGCGGGCAAAGGCGGGGGAAGTCCCGGCAGACGGCTAGCCTGCATCTTCAGATTTGCAATCTGGTATGTATAACACCTCGAGACTTTTGGTAAGAAGAGGACTCAAACCTCTGTTTGTGGGGCTACAATCCATCGCTTAAAAACTCAGCCATCCTACCTGTGGCCATCACACGTTGATTTTTCTCCACTAATCACAAAGACATCGGCACCCTTTATCTAGTATTTGGTGCCTGAGCCGGTATAGTAGGCACAGCCCTCAGCCTACTTATTCGAGCAGAACTAAGCCAACCTGGCGCTCTCCTTGGAGATGATCAAATTTACAATGTAATCGTTACAGCACATGCCTTCGTAATGATTTTCTTTATAGTAATGCCAATTATAATTGGAGGTTTTGGAAACTGATTAATTCCCCTAATGATTGGAGCCCCAGATATAGCATTTCCTCGTATAAATAACATAAGTTTCTGACTTCTGCCCCCCTCCTTCCTCCTACTACTCGCCTCTTCCGGGGTAGAGGCGGGCGCCGGAACCGGGTGAACAGTGTACCCGCCCCTGGCCGGTAATTTAGCCCACGCAGGAGCGTCAGTCGACCTAACAATCTTTTCACTCCACCTAGCAGGTATTTCCTCAATCCTCGGGGCAATCAATTTTATTACCACAATTATTAATATGAAGCCCCCCGCCATCTCTCAGTATCAGACACCCCTATTTGTGTGAGCCGTCCTAATTACCGCTGTTCTCCTCCTTCTCTCCCTACCAGTTCTCGCTGCCGGCATCACAATGCTCCTTACCGACCGAAATCTTAATACCACCTTCTTTGACCCGGCCGGAGGAGGGGATCCAATCCTTTACCAGCACTTATTCTGGTTTTTTGGACACCCGGAAGTATATATTCTCATTTTGCCTGGCTTTGGTATGATTTCACACATCGTCGCCTATTACTCTGGCAAAAAAGAACCCTTTGGCTATATGGGCATAGTATGAGCAATAATGGCTATTGGTCTTCTAGGCTTTATTGTATGAGCTCATCACATATTCACAGTTGGCATGGACGTAGACACGCGTGCCTATTTTACATCTGCCACAATAATTATCGCGATTCCCACCGGCGTTAAAGTATTTAGCTGACTTGCAACCCTTCATGGGGGCTCTATTAAATGAGAGACACCCCTTTTATGGGCCCTTGGCTTTATTTTCCTGTTTACAGTAGGGGGGCTTACAGGCATTGTTCTGGCCAATTCATCTCTAGATATTGTACTCCACGATACCTATTATGTAGTAGCCCACTTCCACTACGTACTATCTATGGGGGCCGTATTTGCCATTGTCGCCGCCTTCGTACACTGATTCCCACTATTCTCAGGCTATACACTTCACAGCACTTGAACAAAAATCCACTTTGGTATCATGTTCTTAGGGGTAAACTTAACCTTCTTCCCACAACATTTCCTCGGATTAGCCGGGATACCCCGACGATACTCCGATTACCCCGACGCCTATACCCTATGAAATACAGTCTCCTCAATTGGGTCACTTATCTCCCTAGTGGCTGTTATCATGTTCTTATTCATTATTTGAGAGGCATTCGCCGCCAAACGTGAAGTTCTAGCAACAGATTTAACAACAACCAATGTAGAATGACTACATGGCTGCCCTCCTCCATACCACACATTCGAGGAGCCTGCCTTTGTACAAGTACAAGCAGACTAACGAGAAAGGGAGGAGTCGAACCCCCATAAGTCGGTTTCAAGCCGACCACATAACCGCTCTGCCACTTTCTTTATAAGACACTAGTAAAAGAGTACATTACACCGCCTTGTCAAGGCGGAAGTGTGGGTTAGACCCCCGCGTGTCTTGCTTTTAATGGCCCATCCGTCACAGCTTGGATTTCAAGATGCAGCTTCACCTGTTATAGAAGAACTTCTTCATTTTCACGACCATGCTTTAATAATCGTCTTCCTGATTAGCACCCTAGTGCTTTATATTATTCTTGCTATAGTTACCACTAAATTAACAAACAAATATATTTTAGACTCACAAGAAATTGAAATTATCTGAACAATTCTCCCAGCTATCATTTTAATTCTGATCGCACTCCCCTCCCTTCGCATCCTCTATCTTATAGATGAAATTAACAACCCTTTATTAACAATCAAGGCCGTTGGCCACCAATGGTACTGAAGCTATGAATATACTGACTACGAAGATCTTGGCTTTGACTCATATATAATCCCCACCCAAGACCTAACCCCTGGACAATTCCGCCTATTAGAAGCCGACCATCGCATGGTTATTCCAGTTGAATCCCCCATCCGAGTTTTAGTCTCTGCAGATGATGTACTCCACTCGTGAGCAGTCCCAGCCCTGGGGGTAAAAATGGACGCAGTCCCAGGCCGCCTTAACCAAACAGCCTTCATCGCATCCCGACCAGGCGTATTCTACGGACAATGCTCTGAGATCTGCGGGGCAAATCACAGCTTTATACCTATTGTAGTGGAAGCAGTTCCCCTAGAACACTTTGAAAACTGATCATCTCGAATACTTGAAGACGCCTCGCTAGGAAGCTAAATAGGGTATAGCGTTAGCCTTTTAAGCTAAAGATTGGTGGCTCCCAACCACCCCTAACGACATGCCCCAACTCAACCCCGCACCTTGATTTGCTATTTTAATCTTCTCGTGAATGGTTTTCCTGGCCATTATCCCCGCTAAAGTTACAGCCCACACCTTCCCAAACACCCCTACTCTGCAAAGCGCAGAAAAAGCCAAAACAGACCCCTGAACTTGACCATGACACTAAGCTTTTTTGACCAGTTTATAAGCCCCACCTATCTCGGGATCCCATTAATAGCCCTTGCCCTCACCCTACCCTGACTCCTTTACCCTACACCCACAACTCGATGATTAAATAACCGATTCCTCGCGCTTCAGGGCTGATTTATTAATCGTTTTACTCAACAGCTTCTCCTCCCCTTAAATATTGGGGGTCATAAATGAGCTGCCCTCCTGACCTCATTAATAATCTTTTTGATTACCCTAAATATATTAGGACTGCTTCCCTACACTTTTACCCCTACCACCCAATTGTCACTAAATTTAGGGCTTGCAGTACCTCTCTGATTAGCAACTGTCATTATTGGCATGCGAAACCAACCAACCCACGCCCTAGGACACCTCCTACCAGAAGGCACACCAGGCCCCCTTATCCCGGTGCTTATCATTATCGAAACAATTAGCCTCTTTATCCGCCCCCTTGCCCTAGGAGTACGATTAACAGCCAATTTAACAGCTGGTCACCTCTTAATTCAACTAATTGCTACAGGCGCCTTCGTACTTCTCCCCTTAATGCCAACCATCGCAATCATCACAACAACAGTACTGGTTCTCCTCACCCTATTAGAAGTTGCTGTAGCAATAATTCAAGCCTACGTCTTCGTTCTCCTACTAACACTATACCTACAAGAAAACGTCTAATGGCCCATCAAGCACACCCTTACCACATAGTTGACCCCAGCCCTTGACCCCTAACAGGGGCAATTGCTGCCCTACTGATAACATCAGGCCTCGCGACCTGATTTCATTTTCGCTCAACAACCCTAATAACCTTAGGAACAGCCCTACTACTTCTTACAATGTATCAGTGATGACGAGACATCGTACGAGAAGGTACATTTCAAGGACATCACACGCCTCCCGTACAAAAAGGTCTTCGATACGGAATGATTCTCTTTATTACCTCCGAAGTATTTTTTTTCCTAGGATTCTTCTGAGCCTTTTACCACGCGAGCCTCGCCCCCACTCCTGAGCTAGGGGGCTGCTGACCCCCTACGGGCATTATAACTCTTGACCCATTTGAAGTCCCCCTCCTTAATACAGCTGTCTTACTTGCCTCAGGGGTAACAGTCACCTGAGCCCACCACAGCATTATAGAAGGCGAACGAAAACAGACCATTCAATCGCTAGCATTAACTATTCTTCTAGGCTTTTATTTTACATTTCTTCAAGCCCTGGAATACTATGAAGCCCCGTTTACAATTGCAGACGGCGTATACGGCTCTACCTTTTTCGTAGCCACTGGTTTCCACGGACTACACGTTATTATTGGCTCCACATTTTTAGCTGTTTGTCTCCTACGACAAATCCAATACCACTTTACATCCGAACATCACTTCGGATTCGAAGCAGCTGCCTGATACTGACATTTCGTAGACGTCGTATGACTATTCCTATATATCTCTATCTACTGATGAGGCTCTTAGTCTTTCTAGTATTAAAACTAGTATAAGTGACTTCCAATCACCCGGTCTTGGTTAAAACCCAAGGAAAGATAATGAACGTAGCAATAGCTGTAATTACCATCACTATTTTGCTTTCCACAGTCCTGGCCATTGTATCCTTCTGGCTTCCCCAAATGACCCCTGACCACGAAAAGCTCTCCCCCTATGAATGTGGTTTCGACCCCTTAGGATCAGCCCGCCTACCATTTTCTCTCCGCTTCTTCCTAGTCGCCATTCTTTTCCTCCTTTTTGACTTAGAAATTGCCCTTCTCCTCCCACTCCCCTGAGGAGACCAACTAACCTCCCCTTTATTAACACTCTTCTGAGCCGTCGCCGTGCTTATCCTTCTTACCCTTGGCTTAATTTACGAGTGAATTCAAGGAGGATTAGAATGAGCCGAATAGCCAATTAGTTTAAGAAAAATATTTGATTTCGGCTCAAAAGCTTATGGTTAAAGTCCATAATTGTCTAATGACTCCCGCTCACTTCGCTTTCTCATCGGCCTTTACCCTAGGACTGACAGGCCTAGCTTTCCATCGAACCCACCTCCTCTCCGCTCTTTTATGCTTAGAAGGGATGATGCTCTCTTTATTTATTGGACTTTCAATTTGAACCCTTCAACTAGGCTCCACAAGTTTCTCTGCAGCTCCCATGCTTCTATTGGCTTTTTCAGCTTGTGAAGCAAGCGCAGGACTTGCCTTACTGGTAGCCACAGCTCGCACACATGGTTCAGATCGCCTTCAAACCTTAAACCTCTTACAATGCTAAAAATCCTAATTCCTACCCTAATGCTTCTCCCCACTGCCTGGCTTGCCCCTGCCAAGTGATTATGAGCTACTACCCTCTCCCACAGCCTAGTCATTGCATTGACCAGCCTCACTTGACTAAAAAATACATCCGAAACAGGCTGATCTTGCCTCACGCCCTTCATAGCCACAGACCCCCTCTCAACACCCCTCCTTGTCCTTACCTGCTGACTACTCCCTCTTATAATTCTGGCAAGCCAAAGCCACACAACACTCGAACCTATTAACCGCCAACGGACCTACATTAGCCTATTAACATCTCTGCAAGTATTCCTTATTATAGCATTCGGTGCCACCGAACTCCTTATGTTTTATATTATGTTTGAAGCTACTCTCATCCCCACACTAATTATTATCACTCGGTGAGGTAACCAAGCAGAACGCCTTAATGCAGGGGTATATTTTTTGTTTTATACACTAGCAGGCTCTCTTCCGTTACTAGTTGCCCTCTTGCTTCTTCAAAAGGATACAGGCTCCCTCTCCCTTTTAACCATCCAATATACTAGCTCTACCCCTCTTTCATCTTATGCTGACAAGCTTTGATGAGCAGGCTGCCTAATTGCATTTTTAGTAAAAATACCCTTATACGGGGCACATCTCTGACTACCAAAAGCACATGTAGAAGCCCCAGTTGCGGGCTCAATGGTTCTAGCTGCGGTTCTTCTAAAACTAGGAGGCTACGGTATGATTCGAATAATAGTTATACTGGAACCTCTTACCAAGGAATTAAGCTATCCTTTTATTATCCTCGCCCTCTGAGGTGTAATTATAACTGGCTCCACCTGCCTTCGCCAAACAGACCTTAAATCCCTGATCGCTTACTCATCCGTAAGCCATATGGGCCTGGTCGTTGGAGGTATTCTTATCCAGACACCTTGAGGCCTTGCCGGCGCCGTAATCCTTATGATTGCACACGGCCTCACGTCCTCAGCCCTCTTCTGCTTAGCCAACACAAATTATGAACGCCTCCATAGCCGGACAATATTATTGGCCCGAGGATTACAGATAGTACTCCCACTCATAGCAACATGGTGATTTATTGCCAGCCTCGCAAACTTAGCCCTCCCCCCTCTACCCAACCTCATGGGAGAACTTTTAATTATTACCTCATTATTTGGCTGATCATGATGAACCCTTGTACTCACAGGGGCTGGGACCCTTGTTACCGCGAGCTATTCACTTTATATATTCCTCATAACCCAGCGGGGCTCCCTCCCAGCACATATTATTAGCCTGAACCCCTCCTATACCCGGGAACACCTAGTCATAGCCCTTCACCTCCTCCCCCTGCTTCTACTTATCTTAAAGCCCGAATTAGTATGAGGCTGAACCACCTGTAGATATAGTTTAACAAAAATATCAGATTGTGATTCTAAAGACAGAGGTTAAAATCCCCTTATCCACCGAGAGAGGCTCGCCAGCAACGAAGACTGCTAATCTCCGTGACCTTGGTTGAACCCCAGGGCTCACTCGGCCTGCTCCTAAAGGATAACAGCTCATCCATTGGTCTTAGGAACCAAAAACTCTTGGTGCAAATCCAAGTAGCAGCTATGCACTCCTCATCACTTATTATATCATCCAGCTTAGTCATTATCTTTCTACTGTTAGCATATCCTATCTTTGCGACCCTGGAACCTCGCCCCCGAAACCCCGACTGGGCCGTCTCCCATGTTAAGACAGCGGTCGCCCTCGCCTTCTTCGTTAGCCTAATTCCCCTATTTCTATTTCTTAACGAGGGCGCAGAAGCAATCATCACCTCATGAAATTGAATAAATACAATAACCTTCGACGTGAACATTAGCTTCAAATTTGACCACTACTCAGTTATTTTTGTCCCCATTGCCCTCTACGTCACTTGATCTATTCTAGAATTTGCATCATGATATATACACGCAGACCCACATATAAACCGATTCTTCAAATACCTCCTAATTTTCCTTATTGCCATAATTATTCTTGTCACAGCAAACAATCTGTTCCAACTTTTCATTGGTTGAGAAGGAGTGGGTATTATATCATTTCTACTCATTGGCTGATGGTACGGACGAGCGGATGCCAATACAGCGGCCCTTCAGGCCGTTGTGTATAACCGAGTCGGAGACATTGGGTTGCTATTCACAATAGCATGAATAGCAACCAACGCTAACTCCTGAGAGTTACAACAAATTTTTGTAGCAACAAAACACCTAGATCTTACCCTACCGCTACTAGGCCTGATTGTTGCCGCTACAGGCAAGTCGGCCCAATTTGGTCTCCACCCTTGACTCCCCTCTGCTATAGAGGGTCCTACACCAGTCTCTGCTCTACTGCATTCAAGCACCATAGTCGTTGCCGGTATTTTTCTCCTAGTACGAACAAGTCCCCTCCTGGAAAATAATCAAACTGCCCTCACCACCTGCCTATGCCTAGGTGCCCTAACGACGCTATTTACAGCCACCTGTGCCCTAACCCAAAATGATATCAAGAAAATCGTAGCATTCTCTACATCAAGTCAACTTGGCCTAATGATAGTTACTATCGGCTTAAATCAACCTCAACTAGCCTTCCTCCACATTTGCACTCACGCCTTCTTTAAGGCAATACTATTCCTCTGTTCTGGCTCAATCATTCACAGCCTTAACGACGAACAAGATATCCGAAAAATAGGAGGCATACATCACCTTGCCCCCTTTACATCCTCCTGTCTTACTATCGGTAGTTTGGCCCTCACAGGCACCCCCTTCCTGGCAGGATTCTTCTCCAAAGATGCCATTATTGAGGCATTAAACACATCCCACCTAAACGCCTGAGCCCTAGTCCTAACCCTTCTAGCCACCTCATTCACAGCCATCTATAGTCTCCGCGTAGTGTTTTTTGTCTCAATAGGCCACCCACGGTTTAATTCTATTTCCCCCATTAATGAAAATAACCCAGCGGTTATTAACCCCTTAAAGCGACTTGCATGAGGAAGCATCGTCGCTGGTCTCCTAATCCTATCAAACATTACCCCCCTTAAAACCCCTGTGATATCTATGCCCCCCTTGCTCAAACTAGCTGCCCTTGTAGTTACAATTATTGGATTACTCATTGCCCTGGAACTAGCAACACTCACCAATAAGCAATACAAAGTTGTACCTAATCTGATTACCCACCACTTCTCCAACATGTTAGGCTTCTTCCCCTCAATCATTCACCGATTTATCCCCAAGCTAAATCTAGTCTTAGGACAGACACTTGCCAGCCAACTGATTGACCAAACTTGACTAGAAAAAGTCGGCCCCAAAGCAATCTCTTCATCAAATATCCCCCTAATTACAACAACAAGCAACACCCAACAAGGAATAATCAAAACATACCTCACCCTATTCCTTCTCACCCTAACCCTCGCTGCCCTATTATTTACCCGTTAAACTGCCCGAAGAGCCCCCCGACTTAGTCCTCGAGTTAATTCTAACACAACAAACAAGGTGAGAAGCAAAACCCACGCACTAAGTACTAATATCCCTCCCCCTAATGAGTACATTAACGCAACCCCTCCTATATCGCCTCGCAGGACAGAGAGCTCACTAAGCTCATCAGCCGGCACCCATGAAGACTCATATCACCCCCCTCAAAATACACTAAAAGCCACCCCCACCCCCACTAAGTATATCAGCATGTCACCTACAACAGGACCACTAACCCAACTTTCCGGATAAGGCTCAGCGGCAAGTGCCGCCGAGTACGCAAACACGACTAGTATACCACCCAAATAAATTAAAAACAACACCAACGATAGAAAAGGTCCCCCGTAACCAACCAATACTCCACACCCTATGCCCGCCGCAACTACTAACCCTAAAGCAGCAAAGTAAGGAGAAGGATTAGAAGCAACTGCAACCAACCCTAAAACTAGCCCAATTAAAAATAAAGACATGATATAAGTCATAATTCCTGCCAGGACTTTAACCAGAACTAATGGCTTGAAAAACCACCGTTGTTATTCAACTACAAGAACCCACTAATGGCAAGTCTACGAAAGACACACCCCCTCCTCAAAATCGCAAACAATGCCCTAGTTGACCTCCCCGCCCCCTCAAATATTTCAGTGTGATGAAACTTCGGCTCTCTCCTAGGACTCTGCTTAATTATTCAAATCCTCACAGGACTATTTTTAGCTATACACTACACCTCTGATATCGCTACAGCTTTTTCTTCCGTCGCTCATATTTGCCGGGACGTAAATTACGGATGACTCATCCGAAACCTTCACGCCAACGGTGCATCCTTCTTCTTTGTATGCATCTATGCCCACATTGGCCGTGGACTTTACTACGGATCATACCTCTATAAAGAGACATGAAATATCGGGGTAGTTCTATTACTTCTTGTTATAATAACTGCTTTCGTTGGTTATGTACTACCTTGAGGCCAAATGTCCTTTTGAGGTGCCACCGTTATCACCAACCTGCTCTCTGCAGTACCCTACGTAGGTAATGCCCTTGTTCAATGAATTTGGGGTGGATTCTCAGTAGACAATGCAACCCTTACCCGATTCTTTGCTTTCCACTTTTTATTCCCCTTTGTAATTGCAGGCGCAACCATGGTTCACCTCCTTTTCCTCCATCAAACAGGCTCAAATAACCCCCTCGGCCTAAATTCAGACGCAGATAAAATAAGCTTCCACCCCTACTTCTCATATAAAGACTTATTAGGATTCGCAGTACTTGTCATTGCCCTCACATGTTTAGCTTTATTCTCACCCAACCTGCTAGGGGACCCAGACAACTTCACCCCCGCCAACCCACTAATTACCCCTCCCCACATTAAGCCAGAATGATACTTCCTGTTCGCATACGCAATTCTACGCTCAATCCCCAATAAACTCGGGGGAGTCTTGGCCCTCCTAGCTTCAATCCTTATTCTAATGCTCGTACCGTTCCTACACACATCTAAACAACGAAGCCTCACTTTCCGGCCACTTACACAATTCTTGTTTTGAACCCTAATCGCAGACGTTATTATTCTCACTTGAATTGGGGGAATGCCTGTATCACACCCATTCGTTGTTATTGGACAAGTAGCATCCTTTTTATACTTTTTCCTTTTCCTAGTCCTTACACCACTAGCAGGCTATGCAGAGGATAAAGCACTTGAATGAGCTTGCACTAGTAGCTCAGCATCAGAGCCCTGGTCTTGTAAACCAGATGTCGGAGGTTAAAATCCCCCCTACTGCTCAAAGAAAGGAGATTTTAACTCCCACCCCTGACTCCCAAAGCCAGGATTCTTAATTAAACTATTCTTTGTAATATATGTATAATAATTTTATATACATATATGTATTATCAACATTAATTTATATTAACCATATCATATGGCATTCAAGTACACTTATGTTTTATCACCATATCTAGGGTTTAACCATTCAAGTAATCTACAAAAACCAAGATTTTACATTAAGCAAAATGATAAGATCAACAAACGCTTACAACTACCAGGCGAAAAGCTAAGACCTAATACTAAACCCATGAGTCAAGTTATACCTTTATTCAAAATCCCGCCAAACTCAAATACTTAATGTAGTAAGAGCCGACCAACAAGTCCATTTCTTAATGCCAACGGTTATTGAAGGTGAGGGACAATAATTGTGGGGGTTTCACACAGTGATCTATTCCTGGCATTTGGTTCCTATTTCAGGGCCATAAACTGTAAACCTCCCCAATAACTTGTATTCTAAGGGGCATAAGTTAATGGTGGAAAACAATAGCGGGAGCGGCCACCATGCCGAGCGTTACTTCCATAGGGCATTTAGCTCTTTTTTTTTTTTTTCCTTTTCAATAGACATTTCACAGTGCATGAAATCTAGCTAAAAAGGTGGGAATAATCTTAGGAAGCGAGGAAATAGTAATCGTGGTGAAAAGTCTTTACAAAAGAATTACATATAAAAATTTCAAGGACATAATATAGTGAAATTTAGTCGGAAGATATCTATATTACCCCCTTTTGGCTTTTTCGCGTAAACCCCCCTACCCCCCTAAACTCCTGAGATAACTAACGCTCCTGTAAACCCCCCGGAAACAGGAAAACCTCGAGTCGTTTTTTATGGTTTCAAAATGTTTTTATTTACATTATTATAAGTTTTTTTTTGATTATCTGATAAAATTTAAAAAAGTGTTAGGCGGGGCCCAACAAATCCCCGCCTGCATAAAAGATTAATCCTAGCTTAACTATCAACTCACCCATTAAAACATAACATATACACCCCTCAGACCACAAGTACAATATTAAAACCCAAGGACATTAAAACCCCTAAGATGACTAACATTTACACACGCAATTTCAAAAACAAAAATCCCAAACCATTTTTTTATGGTTTCAAAATGTTTTTATTTACATTATTATAAGTTTTTTTTTGATTATCTGATAAAATTTAAAAAAGTGTTAGGCGGGGCCCAACAAATCCCCGCCTGCATAAAAGATTAATCCTAGCTTAACTATCAACTCACCCATTAAAACATAACATATACACCCCTCAGACCACAAGTACAATATTAAAACCCAAGGACATTAAAACCCCTAAGATGACTAACATTTACACACGCAATTTCAAAAACAAAAATCCCAAACCATTTTTTTATGGTTTCAAAATGTTTTTATTTACATTATTATAACTTTTA